TATCAATAGGATCAATTATAACAAGTCACACACTCATATTCCGGAAATACAGAAACAAAGAAATTCCACGGTCGAACTACCAAATCAAAAAGGAATGGGCTAAAAATCAAAGACCTAAATGCTTAACTTTACTTTCTATTGAAAAGCTAGTTAGTCGGTTCTTGTGAATCTAATTCATAGAAATTCCGTCCAGTAAAATGGACGAATTATAAATCTCCAAAATAATAGATAGAAATATCGCAAATAGAGCCATTGCAACACCCATCAAAGGAGTAGTTCCCCACCCCGGAGCTACTTTACCATATTCTGAATTCAATGGTTTCAATAAATCCCCTACAACAGTTCGTCTTGGACCAGATCTAGAACTACCCTCAACGGTTTGTGTAGCCATAAGTCCTATTTTTTATTCATTGAGATCTGTTGACTTTGTATACCATTCCGCTGTAAATAAAGGATCTTATCAGATCCATTGTGGTCTTGAAATTATATAATAATGGAAACAGCAACCCTAGTTGCCATCTCTATATCTGGTTTACTTGTAAGTTTTACTGGGTATGCCTTATATACTGCTTTTGGGCAACCCTCTCAACAACTAAGAGATCCATTCGAAGAACATGGGGACTAGTTGAAGTAATGAGCCTCCCAATATTGAGATATTGGGAGGCTCATTACTTCAATTGAGATAATTAAAAATCATTTCATCTTTTTAGTTGGAACTTTAGGGGGTTCTCTAAAAAAGATAGCGAAAAAAATTATTCCTAAAGTCGAGACTAAGAGGAATGTATAAACCAATGCTTCCATAGATTTGATCGTGGTTTACAATTATAGCTTTCATACCTGTTTTTGGGGGATCCTCTCCCGGATAAAGAAAAAGAAAGAACAAGAGTAAAACAAAATGCAATGATTCAAATCAAGATTTATCCGGTTCCCTATGTCAAATTCAAATCACAACAAAAACAAAACAAAATAAAATAAAGTCGAAAAGGAACAAAAGAATGTTCTATCAGACTACTTGTCTTCTTGTAGTTGGATCTCCAAGTTTTTGGAATGCTCCAAATTCTACTTGAGCATCCAAATCTGGGTCGATACCAGCAAAAACATCTCTGAATAAGGTTCTAGCACCATGCCAAATGTGTCCGAAAAAGAAGAGCAGAGCAAACGAAGCATGTCCAAAAGTAAACCAACCTCTTGGACTGCTACGAAAAACACCATCCGATTTCAAAGTAGCACGATCTAATTCAAAAATTTCACCCAATTGAGCACGTCTAGCATATTTTTTCACAGTAGCGGGATCACTATAACTGACTCCATTGAGTTCGCCACCATAGAACTCAACAGTTACACCTACTTGTTCGACACTATACTTCGATTCTGCCCTTCGAAAAGGAACATCGGCTCTAACAATTCCGTCTCCGTCTACCAAAACAACCGGAAATGTTTCAAAAAAAGTAGGCATACGACGTACAAAAAGTTCACGCCCCTCTTTATCTCTAAAGATAGGATGTCCTAACCAACCGACGGCTATTCCATCTCCATTGTCCATTGAGCCCGCTCTAAACAATCCCCCCTTTGCCGGATTATTGCCGATGTAATCATAAAAAGCTAATTTTTCAGGAATTTTAGACCAAGCTTCTGATAAACTTTGATTTTCGGCTAGCCCAGCACCAACTCTTCGATATATTTCTTGCTGGAAGTATCCCTGATCCCATTGATAACGAGTGGGACCAAACAATTCAATCGGGGTAGTTGCTGAACCATACCACATAGTTCCAGCAACAACAAAAGCTGCAAAAAAGACAGCAGCGATACTGCTGGAAAGGACGGTTTCAATATTTCCCATACGCAATCCTTTGTATAGACGTTGGGGTGGACGCACACTAAGATGGAAAAGGCCCGCTAATATGCCCAATGTTCCTGCTGCAATATGATGAGAGGCTATTCCCCCCGGAACAAAAGGATCAAAACCTTCCACACCCCATGCGGGATTTACGGGTTGTACCCTTCCGGTTAGTCCATAAGGATCGGACACCCATATTCCAGGACCATACAATCCTGTTACATGAAATGCGCCAAAACCAAAACAAGCCACCCCTGCAAGAAATAAATGAATTCCAAAAATTTTTGGCAAATCCAAAGAAGGTTTTCCTGTACGTTCATCACAAAAGATTTCCAGATCCCAATAGACCCAATGCCAGATAGCCGCCAAAAAGCACAAGCCCGAAAACACAATATGTGCCCCGGCCACACCTTCGTAACTCCAAATACCCGGATTCGTTATAGTCCCCCCTGTGATACTCCAACCGCCCCACGAATTGGTTATTCCTAAACGAGTCATGAAGGGTATAACGAACATACCCTGTCTCCACATTGGGTCAAGAACAGGATCAGAGGGATCAAAAACTGCTAATTCATATAGAGCCATCGAACCGGCCCAACCAGCAACCAGAGCTGTATGCATTATATGGACAGAAAGCAAACGGCCGGGATCATTTAATACAACGGTATGAACACGATACCAAGGCAAACCCATGAGAATACCTCTTATATCAACAAAAAATAGACACTATGTAACTTTATTGCACTGGAAAAAATTATACTATGGACCCCCCCTTTTTTTTTTTCAGTAGATTCTCTCGGGTAAAGGATTAATATTTGTTCTAGTTTTTTAGTAATAATGGAACAATTATCTTCGTAGGAACAAAAAGAAGCAGATCTATTCTATACCCGATAAGTAACAATACGCAATGGTGGGGGGGGGTTGCCCTATTTTATATGAGTGTTTATATCAATGAATGCAGACATATTTGTTTATCACTCAAAGGACCTATTCGTAAGAACTTTCCTTTATTCATTTGGTCTTCCCTTTTTATTTATGATTTATAAATACAATATGATAAAGACAAATCATTTTTAACACAATAAACCCATTCTTACGTTTCCACATCAAAGTGAGATATTCTACTTCATTCTTTTTCTCCATTTAATGCCTATTGGTGTTCCAAAAGTACCCTTTCGAAGTCCTGGAGAGGAAGATGCATCTTGGGTTGACATATAGTGTGACTTTTCAGATATATTGAGCCATATGGGATTTCCCCGTTCTCTCCCCCGATCGAGATATCCTCTCTTTCACCCCCAAAAAGATTGATTGAATCATCAAAAATTTTGAGCGTGAAGTGTAATGAAGTGCAATTAGATCGATTTTTTGGTTTTTTTTTGGGGGGGGTATCCAGATTACTATTCTAAATTTAGAATAATTTATGGTTGGCTTGCTTGGACCAATAAAGTGAAGCATCCAGGCTCTGTTTAGAAAAAAAACCAATTGGTAATATATCTACGATTACTACTTTTATCATGTCATATATTTTTTCTATCATGTCATATATTTTGCAGAAAACATGAAATAAGAAATTCAGAAAAAGGGAAGTCGTAGCAAAAAGACGTGGTATTGCAGTATTTGTCCTATATGTGCAAATCCAAATCGGGCAGATCTTTACTCCGAGTAGGAACAGAAACCTAAAAGAATTAAAGAATTGAAGAAGCTCATTCAGAAACAAGAAAATTACATTGCGATTTGGATCCGATCTCGATGAAAACAATACATCAATGAGAAGTTAGTTCAATAAGGTTAGTACATTATTTTTTTTTATTTTTTTTTTTTCTTATATTCTATTATAATAGAATATAAATTAATATAGATATAATATAGATATATAATATAGATATAAGGGGTCAAAAGTCGTCTTTCTTGAAAAATGTAAGAAAAAGACCTTTCGTTAGAAGTTCGAAAAAGTCCATTATGAAAAAGGAAAGAGCGTTGAAATTTACACATTGATTCCTTTTTGCGATTTTTGGTGAACCGTATGCATCAAAAGGTGCATGTACGGCTCTTAAGGGATAAAATTGTATCCTAATCAACCGACTTTATCGGGAAAGACTACTTTTTTTAGGCCAAGAGGTTGATAGTCAAATATCGAATCAACTTATTGGCCTTATGGTATATCTCAGTATAGAGCACGATAACAAAGATTTGTATCTGTTTATAAATTCTCCGGGCGGATGGGTAATACCCGGAATAGCTATTTATGATACTATGCAATTTGTACAACCAGATGTACAGACAGTATGCATGGGATTAGCCGCTTCAATGGGATCCTTTATTTTGGCAGGAGGGGAAATTACCAAACGTCTAGCATTCCCTCACGCTTGGTGCCAATGAGTCTTTTCTTTCTCAAATAAAAGACTATGCCTTCGCCATATGAATATTAAGTAATAATAGCATGGCACTTCGAGTTCGATATGCAAATTTTTTTTTGTTTTTTTTTCAAAACCATTCCATTATGTATCGAAAAAGTAGTATGAAAAAAGCGTATTTACGATTTTATCTGATCTATCGGGAGCCTAGTATTTCAGTGTCACAAAGTTTTTTGTTTTCAGTTTTCACACCGGAAAGCTTTTAACAATATTTATGTTATGTTATGAAAGAATATGAAAAAAAAAATATTTTTTCATATTCTTTCATAACTATTTGAAAAAAAAAAAGAAACTTGGAGATTGCTGAATAACAGACGAAATAATAAAGCAAAGGAACCATCATAGTATTTTTTGAAATACTCTAAAAAAGGAGGGATGGTTATTGGATCATTTACTGATCTGGGCCTGATAGGCCCAGTATATTTTATATTTCTTCGATGAAAATCAATTCCATAGTAGAGCCGTATGCAATAGGCAAAAGATGCCTGTACAGTTGTCCAATTCTATCTTTGTTTGTTTTTTTTTTTATTATTTATCTCTCTCGCCTTATCGTGCGAGATAGAGGAAACCTTTATTATGTTCTATCATCAGGGTAATGATCCATCAACCAGCTAGTTCTTTTTATGAGGCACAAGCGGGAGAATTTATCCTGGAAGCGGAAGAACTACTGAAACTGCGCGAAACTATCACAAGGGTTTATGTACAAAAAACGGGCAAACCCTTATGGCTTATATCCGAAGACATGGAAAGGGATGTTTTTATGTCAGCAGCAGAAGCCCAAGCCCACGGAATTGTTGATCTTGTAGCGGTTGAATAAAAAATTTGCAACAGGGATTCTTCGCAACTACACGATTTGAGATTTTATTTTATCTTTTCTTAATCTTATTACCCGATTTAATGAATTATTTCTATTAATCTATTAATAGAAATAATTCATTAAATCGGGTTAGGATTGATCTAAACCAGCTCATTATGTATACGACTCACCATGCCAACTATGAAACAACTTATTAGAAACACAAGACAGCCAATCCGAAATGTCACGAAATCCCCCGCTCTTCGGGGATGCCCTCAGCGCCGAGGAACGTGTACTAGGGTGTATGTGCGACTCGTTCAGATCATAGACTAAGACAAAAGAAAGGAAACAAATTATTCCAGTATCGGTGATCGGTTAAGATAATGAATGAAAGAACTCCATTCACACTATCTTAACTTAAAAAAAAATCTATTAAAAAATATATATATATTCTTCTATTGTGTATCAAATTTATGGTTTCGATTGGTGCAAACCCAATCACCTCAATTTGTAATTTAAGATGAGAAAGACTTCCCCATTGGTAGCAACTGGTTATCCATTAAGCGGGGAAAATCCTATTTCAATTAAAAAGAGGAAAAATTATGCCCTTATTTTTGCAAGAACGGACTAAGAGGGTCAACTACCCAGCTAATCTTCATACTTAAATACCGTTACTGTATAGCTAGATTTCGTTGTGAAAGACCTATTACTAGATATTTCATGAGTAGAGCCAAAGAGTGTGAACTGTACAAGAATAACATTGATTAAATGAAGGAAGGGGCTCCGGTGTATATAGAGGACCTCGCCGTTTAAAAAGTAATTATAGAAACGATGGAACCCACCATTTCTTTATCTATTTCTATATAATTTACTATGTTTTTTTGATACCTAGTATCAATACAATTTCTTATTTCGAGGTTAAATGCCTTAGAAATAAGAAATAAAAAGAAAAAAATCGTGGTTGGGAAGGTTGGTTATAGTAGCAAAAGCCTTTGGAATTTTGATTTTATACATTGGAAGAATCTATTTTTTGTTATTAATAGACTAGGAAGGGGAAAAGAATAACTGAAAGAAAAGAAATCAAATAGTTATTCATCAAAGTCTCATTTATTCAATGACCAGAATTAAACGAGGATATATAGTTCGGAAACGGAGGACAAAAATTCGTTTATTTACATCAAGCTTTTGCGGGGCTCATTCAAGACTTACTCGAACTATTACTCAACAGAAAATAAAAGCTTTGGTTTCGGCTCATCGGGATAGAGATAGGAAAAAAAGAGATTTTCGCGGTTTGTGGATCAGTCGAATAAATGCAGTAATTGGTGAGAATCCAAAAAAAATATACCATAGTTATCGTAATTTAATGTATAATCTGTACAAGAGGCAATTGCTTCTTAATCGTAAAATAGTTGCACAAATAGCAATATTAAAAGGAAATTGTCTTTTTATGATTGCCAACGAGATCATAAAATAAAAATTCCCCGGAGACTGAACTCCGGGAGGGTAGTAGAGTAGAGATTTGTATGATAAAATAGAATTCATATGATTATGATAAAATCATCAAAATGAGCAACCACGTTCAATAAAAAAAAAGATTTATTCTTCTTCACCGATTATCTTTTTTCTTACAACACAACAACCCAAATTGGATTGTCGTAGTTTTCGAACAAAACATCAATCCACATTTGATTTGAGTTTAGATTCAAATTTGAATTCAATTGAAGAGTAACTTTATTTTTTTTTTTTAAGACCAGTAGTACTAGTTCTAGTGGTCGACTCGCTTTTTTCAAATTGTTTTTCATTATTAAGAAATCTTTTTTCATTATTAAGAAAAGGTAACGAAGATAAAATACGAGCTTGTTTTATAGCAATCGTAATTAATCGTTGTTGTTTTAAGGTCAATCTATTCACGCGTCTAGATAATATTTTTCCTTGTTCACTAATAAATCGACTAATTAAACTCATGTTTTTATAATCAATTCGATCCCCCGATTGAATCGGGGGCAAACGCCTACGAAAAGATCGCTTGGATTTAAGAAAGAGTCGCTTAGATTTATCCATGGTTTGTTTATTCCTATCCCGAAAATCCTATTTCTTACAAAAAGGGATTTGTTTTATTTATATTCTTACTTTCTTTTTACTTATTTATTTTTTAATATATGTTGTTATATAGTGAAATATATGTTATAAAATGTTCTATATATAATTTATAGAATATATATGAAAAATAGATCATTTTGAATGTTCTTTGGAAGGGTGACACAGACGCGATCAATTTTATCTATTTCTTTATCTCTGCGTGAATCATATGTTTGCAACAACAGGGACAGAATTTTCTCAATTCCAATCGACTAGGCGTATTGTGTCGATTCTTTTGAGTAATATATCTGGAAATACCTCTTGATTCCTTATTAAAACTATTTTGAGCACAACTGGTACATTCCAAAATAACCCTTACTCGTATATCTTTACCCTTGGCCATGAACCTCCTTTGGGTTTTTGATTCACTTAACTCTTCTATTTTCGGATTCGAAGCGAAAAAGAAGAAAGGAAGAAAAAAAGTAGAAGTTGAGAATTTGAAATCAAATTATGAAAGATTTCGTTCCAATTAATATAGTACAGTAATAATTAAGTAATACAATGATTTCGAACTATATTTCGAATCACAGTACAGTATTTCAGTTTTCATTTAAGTCTCTTGTATGATATTGTTGCCCCCGTCCTAGCAATTCCATTTCTGGTATCACTCTATTATTAAAAGAAATGGAATTGAAGCCTGGGCCAGATTCCGAGTTTCGCTGAGGCCGAATCCGCCTTTATTCTTTCTCTTTTCTAACTTAGTCTATTCTAATTCTAAAAAAAAAAAAGAAATAAAGAAGAGGGGATTAATCACAGATATTTGATTGGATCTCTAATTTTCTTCACCCCTTCCCGTGCCAATAACTAGAATGAAAAAAAGGGGAATATCAATGCATCTGGGAATAAACGATTGATCTCTATCAAGAGGCCCGCTAAAGCCCCGAACCATAGAGTACTTACCACTGGTGCCACGGAGAGATATGTTTTTAGATCTCGCATTTAAAATCCTCCTTCTTTTTATTCTTTATTGTAATTTTTAATACATAATTACATTAATACATAATTACATATAGGAATATGATCAGATGATTATTTAGTTAATAACCACTTGTATTTGTCGGCAGAATTCCTAATTCAAATTGAAATGTACAACGATTCATTAGATATCTTTTTTTTGTTAAAAAAAGGTCTATTTCTGCCCGAGCATTCCCTAAAAATATTTTTCCGTTTTAGGGGAAAATTTCCTATTTCTTTTTATTTCATAATATAATAAGTCTTTTATTATTATAATTTTGATTATTATAAGAATTTGATTATTCTTAATTCAATTACTATTATTATTATATAGAGTATATAGTCTATATTCTAGAATATAATAGAATATTCTTTATTATAGATTATTCTTTTTATTATTATACTCTATATATTCGATTTTTTATTTAATTAAATATTCTTATTTTATTCTTATTCTATAGATTCTATAGAATATTTTTCTTTTTAGTTTCATATCCTATAATATAGGATATGAAACTAAAAAGAAAGAAAAATGACAGGATAATTGATATATATATATATTATATATATCAACGGAGAAAGGAAAAATGTAGAAAACAAAACAAAGATTCTTTCCAATGACACTGGAAACCAATTGAAAGGGATGTAGCGCAGCTTGGTAGCGCGTTTGTTTTGGGTACAAAATGTCACGGGTTCAAATCCTGTCATCCCTATCCCTAACTATTACTTATCGTATGAGCAGTAACAAGGGATCACGATTCAAATTGGACATACATACTCAATATCAATATATCAATATATATTGATATAGTATATGCATGCACGATGTATTGGGGTCACGTAAAATTCTTTATGAAAATTAAGCGCTCTTAGTTCAGTTCGGTAGAACGCGGGTCTCCAAAACCCGATGTCGTAGGTTCAAATCCTACAGAGCGTGATTCCATTTCCATTCTTGTTAGATCGAGAATGACACTGAAATAATTGAACAGCAGTCTAAAGTATGAATTTGACCTCCTGTGGATTAGGATTAAAACAAAGAAATAGGAGGTCAATAAACAAAGAGATGTTAATTAATCAAAGGTCCAACTGATCACCACGCCGGTATTGTAAATATGCAGTTACGAATAATCCAGCCAAAGTAATAGGAATGAGACCTAACACGATTCCAAATAGAAAAACTTCAATCATTTTAATTTGTTTGAAAGAGAAAGGGGGAGGTAATATCTATACTTAAATATTAATCTGTATTGACCATTAATCTCAATGACCAAGAATTGCAAATTGACACGGTAAGGAACTATAGAATATCCCAAAATTTCCAATTCATTTCAAAATTTCAAATCAAATAAGTCGTATCTTACTCAGACCGATAAATAGAGCTGAGGTTATAGTTAAAGCCGCTAGTAGAAAACCGAAATAACTAGTTATAATGGGCATAAAGAAGCTAAATGAAATATTTTCTTTTTTTTTATACATATGTTTATAAAGCACTTCCCTAAGTTTCCATTTTTGAGAAAAAAAAATAGGAAGATAAACAAAAATACCACTTGAAAGATACAATTGAAAATTTTTGATTCATCAATCAATCATTACAGACGAAGAAAAATATAGTGACATAGGGAAGAAATCAATTCATCATCTGTGACATCTACCCATCCTGTGATTCCAAATCAACAGATTTATTGAGCAACTCGTGAGTTGAGTAAACTAATCTAATGAAAATAATAATGAATATTAAAACAAAAAAAAAGAATAAGAACTTTGTTGTTTAACTTCATTCAACTTTGAATTAATATGGAAGAAAATAGGAAAAATATCTATTTTAACTCCCCTTTTTATTGTATCTAATTTGTTCTATTT